GGCTGATTAAAGTAATTTTTAGAAATTGGGTAGGGAAGGGGGAAGCATTCAAAATTGTAGAGTATACAGAAGAAGAAAGAAAAAGAGAAGAAGAAAAAGAGACGAAGGAAAGAACGGAGAAAGAGCGAATACAGATAGCAGAGGCCTGGGATACCATTCCAGTTACACAAGTAATAAGAGGTTGCATGTTACTAACTCAATCTATTTTTAGAAAATATATTGTATTACCTTCATTGCTAATTGCAAAAAATAGTGGACGCATGTTCCTATTTCAATTTCCCGAATGGTTTGAGGATTTACAGGAATGGAATAGAGAGATGCATGTTAAATGTACCTATAATGGTGTTCCATTATCTGAAACAGAATTTCCGAAAAATTGGTTGACAGACGGTATTCAGATAAAAATCTTATTTCCTTTCCGTCTGAAACCTTGGCACAAATCGAAACTACGATCATTTAAGAAAGGTTTAATGAAAAAGAAAAAAGAAAAAGATGATTTTTGTTTTTTAACAGTTTGGGGAATGGAAACTGAACTTCCTTTTGGTTCGCCCCGAAAAGGACCTTCCTTTTTGAAACCCATTTTTAAGGAAATTGAAAAAAAAATTGGAAAATTTAAAAAGAAGTCTTCTCGAGTTCTAATAGTTTTTAAAAGAAAAATAAAATTACTTCGAAAAGTTTTAAAAGAAACAAAAGAATGGGTTATCGAAAGTGTTATTTTTATAAAAAAAATAATAAAAGAACTTTCCAAAATTCTGTTATTTCGATTAACAGGAAGAGAAGTATATGAATCAAGTGAAATTAAAGAAGAAAAAGATTCTATAATAAGCAATCAGCTAATTCACAAATCGTTTAGTAAAATTGCATCTACGAATTGGACAAATTCTTCATTAACAGAAAAAAAAATCAAGGATTTGACTACTAGAACAAGTACAATTCGAAATCAAATAGAAAGAATTATAAAAGAGCAAAAAAAAGTAACTCCAAGAATAAATAATATTAGTCTTAAAAAAACAAGTTATAATGCTAAAAGATTCGAAAAATGGCAAATATTCAAAAAAAGAAATGCTCAATTAATCTCTAAATTACCTCTTTTTTTGAAATTTTTCATTGAAAGAATCTACACAGATATATTTTTATGTATCATTAATATTCCCAGAATGAATACAGAACTTTTTCTTGAATCAACAAAAAAAATTATTGATAAATCCCTTTACAATAATGAAAGAAAACAAGAAAGAATTAATAAAATTAAGAAAAATCTAATTCCATTTATTTCGACTATAAAAAAGTCACTTGATAATATTAGTAATAGTCAAAAAAATTCACCTATTTTTTATGACTTATCCTACGTGTCACAAGCATATGTATTTTTCAAATTATCACAAATCCAAGTTAGTAACTCGTATAAATTAAGAGCTGTTCTTCAATCTCAAGGAATCCCCCCACCTGAAATAAAGGATTCTTTTGAAACACAAGGAATGGTTGATTCGAAATTAGGGGATAAGAAACTTCCGAGTTATGAAATGAATCAATGGAAAAAGTGGTTAAGAGGATATTATCAATACAATTTATCTCAGAGCAGATGGTATAGATTAATACCAGAAAAATGGCGCAATACAGTTCATCAGCGTAAAAAGGAAAATTTTAGCAAAAGGCATTCATATGAAAAAGACCAATTAATTGATTTCAAAAAACAAAAACAAATTGAAGTATATTCATTATCTAATCAAAAAAGAAAAGAGAATTTGCAAAAATACTATAAATATGATCTTTTATCATATAAATTTCTTAATTATGAAAATAAAACGGAATACTTTTTTTATAGATCTCCGTTTCAAGAACGTAAGAAGCAAGAGATTTCTTATAACACGCATAAAGAAAATATACTGAGGAACATCCCTATCGATAATTATCTAGGAAAGGTCCATATTCTATATATGGAAAAAAAGGTCGATAGAAAATATTTTGATTGGAACATTCTCAATTTTGATCTTAAACAAAAAGGCGATATTGAGGCCTGGGTCAGCAATGGGAATCAAAATACTCAAATAATTCCTAAAAAAGATCTTTTTTACCTTATGATTCCAGAAATCAATCCACCAAACTCCGACAAAGTATTTTTTGATTGGATGGGAATGAATGAAAAAATGCTAAAGTGTCGCATAGCGAATTTGGAACCTTGGTTCTTCCCAGAATTTGTGTTACTTTATAAAGCATATAAAAGCAAACCTTGGTTTATACCAAGCAAATTACTTCTTTCAAATTTGAATAAAAATGAAAATAGTAGTGAAAATAAAAAAATAAATCAAAAGCAAAAAGGAAGTTTTTTGATACCATCGAATAAAAAGCATCGAAATCAAGGAGAAAAAGAACCCACAAGTCCAGGAAATCTTGGATCCGTTCTCTCACAACAAAAAGATAGTGAAGAAAATTATGCAAGATCAGACATGAAAAAGGGGAAAAAGAAAAAACAATACAAAAGCAGCGCGAGAGCAGAACTAGATTTCTTCCTGAAACGTTATTTGCTTTTTCAATTGAGATGGGACGATACTTTGAATCAAAGACTGATCAATAATGTCAAGGTATATTGTCTCCTGCTTAGACTGATAGATCCAACCCAAATTACTATACCCTCGATTCAAAATAGAGAAATGAGTTTGGATATAATGCTGATTGAGAAGAATTTAACTCTTAACCAATTGATGAAAAAGGGAATATTGATTATAGAACCCATTCGTCTGTTTGGAAAAAACGATGCACAATTTATTATGTATCAAACCATAGGTATTTCATTGGTTCATAAGAGTAAGCACCAAACTAATCAAAAATATCAAGAACAAAGATATGTTTCTAAGAAGAATTTTGATGAAACTATTTCATCACACCAAAGAATAACTGAAAATAGAGACAAAAATCATTTGGATTTGCTTGTTCCTGAAAATATTTTCTCGTTTAGACGTCGTAGAAAGTTGAAAATTCTAAGTTGTTTTAATTCAAAGAATAGAAATGGTGAAGATAGAAATCAAGTATTTTGGAATGCAAAGGACGTAAAAGACAGCAGCCAAGTTTCGCATGACAGTAACCATTTTGATAGAGAGAAAAATCAATTAATGAAATTAAAGCTCTTTCTTTGGCCTAATTATCGATTAGAGGATTTAGCTTGTATGAATCGTTATTGGTTTGATACCAATAATGGCAGTCGTTTCAGTATGTTAAGAATACATCTGTATCCACGATTGAAATTTTGACATTTCGTGGATAATACACTTTTTCTATATATTCTATACCCTATATATTTCTATATATTCTATACCCTATATATATAATAGGGTATATCAAAGCAAACAAATACATAGATCACATGTCTTGTCTCACATTTCATTCTAATATCCAATAGGAAATGAATAATGTCTCGATTAGATCTCGAAATGAATCAACAGAACCTTCTTTGTTTTAGGTCTAAATTCTTCGATACGAAAATGTACCAATCTTTTTCTATCCCTATCTAAATCCAATTAGAAATTGGATTAATTGATTTGAATTCAGAAAATTAGGAGTTCATAAAGAAATTTGGATTAGATTATTGTATATACCAGATTCCAATTAATGGCATTATTATTACTGATCAATAAAATCCATATCTGTAAAAAGGGAAGGGGGATTTTTTTATGGTAACAAATTCATTCATTTCGGTTATTTCTCAAAAAGAAAACGAAGAAAACAGAGGGTCTGTTGAATTTCAAGTATTCAGTTTTACCACTAAGATAAGAAGACTTACTTCACATTTGGAATTGCACAAAAAAGACTCTTCATCCCAGAGAGGTTTGCGGAAAATTTTGGGAAAACGCCAACGACTGCTGGCCTATTTGTCAAAAAAAAATAGAAGACGCTATAAAGAATTAATTAGTGAGTTAAATATTCGAGAGATAAAAACTCGTTAATTTGAAGCGTGATACCATTTGAGCTTAGTCGTTTAAATTTTGATGAACTTCTTTTTACTTTCAGCACTGCATGGAAGAACGACTCGGGAAAAAACTTATGATTGCACCAACTACAAGAAAAGACCTCATGATAGTCAATATGGGCCCTCACCACCCATCAATGCATGGTGTTCTTCGACTGATTGTTACTCTCGATGGTGAAAATGTTATTGATTGTGAACCAATACTGGGTTATTTACATAGAGGGATGGAGAAAATTGCGGAAAATCGAACAATTATACAATATTTGCCTTATGTAACGCGTTGGGATTATTTAGCTACTATGTTCACAGAAGCAATAACCGTAAATGGACCCGAACAGCTAGGCAATATTCAAGTACCTAAAAGGGCTAGCTATATCAGAGCTATTATGTTGGAGTTAAGTCGTATCGCTTCTCATTTGTTATGGCTTGGCCCTTTTATGGCAGATATTGGGGCACAGACCCCTTTCTTCTATATTTTTCGAGAACGAGAGTTAATATATGACTTGTTCGAAGCTGCTACCGGTATGCGCATGATGCATAATTATTTTCGTATCGGAGGAGTAGCTGCTGATCTACCTCATGGCTGGATAGATAAATGTTTGGATTTTTGCGATTATTTTTTAACCGCGGTTGCTGAATATCAAAAGCTTATTACGCGGAATCCTATTTTTTTAGAACGAGTTGAGGGCGTAGGCATTATTCGCGCAGAAGAAGCACTAAATTGGGGTTTATCGGGCCCAATGCTACGAGCTTCCGGAATACAGTGGGATCTTCGTAAAATTGATCGTTATGAGTCTTACGACGAATTTGATTGGGAGATTCAATGGCAAAAAGAAGGGGATTCATTAGCTCGGTATTTAGTACGAATCAGTGAAATGACAGAATCCATAAAAATTATCCAACAGGCTCTGGAAGGAATTCCAGGGGGACCCTATGAGAATTTAGAAATTCGACGCTTTGGTAGAATAAAAGACCCTGAATGGAATGATTTTGACTATCGATTTATTAGTAAAAAACCTTCTCCAACTTTTGAATT